TACCGTTTTATCTCTATGAGATACCATACAATGATTTTATAAAGAAAGGATATAATGAAACTCTTGATTGGATCTTTTCATGGGAACACGATCTATTTTATTTGATTGATGGATCCAACAACTAATTTTAATGAATTAAAAAAGGGAGTGGTCTTATTCAAAACGCCTCGTGATCTTCAACCAATTTTGTGCTTCAATATAATTACCCGGACTAAGCGCTATAGCTTGTTTCCAATACTCAGCAGCTTGATCGGACCAAGCCTCTGCAATTTCAGAATCACCTTGTAGAATGGCCTGTTCTCCCCGGTCGGAATAGGTAGCTCCTTCCCTTCGAACCGTACTTGAGAGTTTCCTACCTCATACGGCTCGACAATCGATTCTTTTTGCTTGCACCCCGTCTTAATCTACCTTATGTTAATTGAATTAGATTTGTCATATTGTCATAAAAATATCCCATTTTTGTTGGGTTAGCCAGAAGAAGTTAATTACATAAGTTTAAAACTCTAATTTTTTGATCAATAAAAAGCTTTATCTTTTCTCCCACCTTCAGAGGAATGAAGTATGGATCGACCCTATTATATCCTATATATAATAGTGTTAAAATATAGTGTTAGAATTCTCTGAAAGGTAACTATCTCGATTGCATATATGGAATTTATATAATATAGATATAGAATTTTTGAAAAAGACTTTCCTCCCTAATATCCTAATATAATATAAGAAAAAAGAACTTACGATCTTTGGGATCTGATGCTACACCGCTGCTCAATACCTTAGTGGATCAACTCTATTACATAATTTGATTCCTAACTTTTATCCTGTATCACGGCACGGGATAAGTAAGCAAAGCAGTTCTTAACTCTATCGACCAAATAGCTTGCTAATTGATCTTTACGGTGCTTTCTCTATCAATTCAATCCTTTATCCATGGAGTATATAGGCTTTATCCATTTCTTCTTAATTTTGGTTCTCGTGAAGTCTCTTTACTTGCTACAGCTGATAAAAACCGTTGCTTTAGACGACGCATATGTAGAAAACCTATTTCATTCTAGTATTTACTAGTTAATTGGATCTTTTTTCCTTCTTTCTATAGTAGAGATAGTCGCACGTAATGACAGATCACGGCCATATTATTAAAAGCTTGTGGTAAGAATGGGTTTCGTTCCAGTGCCCGGAAATAATATTCCAAAGCCCTTGTATGCTCTCCGTTGCTTGTGTGTATAAGTCCTATGTTATAGAGTATATAACTTCGATCATAGGGATCAATTTCTGGTCGCGTAGCTTCATAATAATTTTGTAAAGCTTCCGCATAATTTCCTTCGGATTGAGCCAACATCCGTTACGGTCGTTCATTCTATTCAAAGAATCTCCGTTCCAGAACCGTACGTGAGATTTTCATTTCATATGGCTCCTCCCTTCTTTCTGCGCATAGTACTAAGGGAAATAATCCATGAAATTCAAATTTGACTATTCTCATTATGAACTGAAAGGAGCTAGTATTTTTACAAGAAATCTCTAGCCAGCCTTCCTGCAAGAGGTTTTTTATTAACACCAACTGTATTAGTACTAGATGGAAATGGTAACTCCAACAATTTCTTTGTCCTCAACGCCCCCTATTTCCAGGAATTAGTCACTTCAACGATCTTTGATGGTTATACGGATACCCAAAGTACGAACGAGATGGATGTTTGTTGTCCCAACCATTCTTGTTAGCCCCGATACCGATAAGGAAAAGGGTAATTTATAACAAAGTTTTCATGTTGTTGATTCCTAGGTGTAGTGCTTCTTCCCCTATGCTGCCTATTGGTACTAGTGGAGTAGGATTGACTCGCAATACGTAACCCATAGGTGTAACCTTTCGCTAAATACTAAAATCAACAATTGAAGCATCCGAGGCTGCATCAATCGAGGATACACGACAGAAGGAATTGTTCTATCTACAAACTTCACCTTCACCAAGCGTGGGTTTATTTTAATAATTTGGTTTTTTCTATCTCGAACCATGTCTCTTTTCTTTCTCGTAATACTGGACCTAAAAAAAAAGGAATCAAATCGCACCATCTCTGTAATAGGTAAATGCCTTTTTTTCTCCGGAAGTTGTCGGAATTATTCGTAATAAGATATTGGCCACAATTGAAGAGGTCTTATCAATAAAATTTGCATTTATCTGAGATCTTGGCATAATTAACAATCCATTCTATAATTCTTTTCATTACCCTTAGGGTAAGGGGAAAATGATCCCGCAAACTAAAGGAATTGTACGGTACGAAATAACATAAAATAAAAACAGACTAATTATAAAAAAAGATGTGGACCTTTTGTTTGGATTGGACAAGGAGAGATATGAAATATTGAAATCAGATTCGATTTCATTCTAATTTCGTAGTATAACAATGAACGGAACTATAATAAATATTTCATCTAAGTTGAATAACCAAGGATTGTACTGCGGATTCTGATAATTTGAGAAGTTTTTATTTGGTTATGATCCAAAGAAGAAACAAAAAACAAAACGGATACTTACCTTAGTCTAATCCATTTTGTTTATAGAAAAATTATTTCGTTTTGTTTTTTGTTTGCATAACATGCATATGCCATGTCATACAATTTAAATATAAAAATACACGGGACGATTCAATAATTTGTATTAGATCTATGGGATAGCTAATGAGCTAAATTTTTGTTGAGAAATAGAAAATTTGATTTGAAAGGAATTTTTCCTATGGAATTATTCATCAGTCGCACTTGTACTGCAATAATATGAATGACTCGCTATTCACTATTCACTCGGTTTCTGGTCAATAATAAGATTATGTAGGAGAGATGGCCGAGTGGTTCAAGGCGTAGCATTGGAACTGCTATGTAGACTTTTGTTTACCGAGGGTTCGAATCCCTCTCTTTCCGTTTATCTTAATTCACCAACGTTACTGAATCAAATCAAATACCATCATCTCAACAAGAGGACCCTTATTTGATATAAATTCTCAATTCCTAATCACATTACTGTGATACGTAAAATACAAATATCGGAAAAAGAAAGAGCAAAAAATATTACCGTTTGTCCGTTTGTGATAGGTGAATAATAAAAATTCGGACCAAGGCCCTTAGATCTATTTATTTTTATTTCGGCGAAAACAGACAAAATTCTATGAATTTTTCTTTGTTATTTTTGTGAGGTTCAAGTCTGACGGGAATAATATTCTACGACTAACAACTCATTTATTTTCAAACCAATCCATTTACTATCTACTATTTGATTTACTACTCCTTTATATTGGAATGAGTCAAAAGTCAAATGTTTTGGCAATTCCTCGTGGGGGGATAAAGAAATATAATTTTTAATCAGAGTTTTCGATCTTTGTTTATCCTTCGTAGTAATAATATCTCTCGGTTTACAACGATAACTTGGTATATCCACTATACCACCATTAACTAAAATATGTCTATGGTTAACTAATTGCCTGGCTCCAGGAATCGTCGAAGCTATACCCAATCGGAAAAGGATATTATCCAAACGCATCTCAAGTAATTGTAGTAAAATCTGACCTGTTGACCCTTTGGCTTTTCCAGCGATATGCACATATTTAAGTAATTGTCGCTCTGTCAGACCATAATGAAACCGCAATTTCTGTTTTTCTTCTAGACGAATACGATATTGCGATCTTTTACCAGAACGCAATTGGTTTTTAGGATCACTTCCGGATCTAGGTCTTTTACTAGTTAGTCCTGGTAAAGTCCCCAGACGACGTATTTTTTTGAAACGAGGTCCTCGGTAACGAGACATAAAGACTCCTTTTTTTTTTTATTTTATTGAAATTTCATTGTTTAAGAATAAACAAAAATGAAAACTGAACTCTAAATTAAGACTGAACTAAAGGATAAACAAAGCTAAATTTATTGAAATACTACAAAAAAGTAGAATAAAATATAAAATAAATTGTATCACTATCCGTATTTTTGGTATATATGTATATATATATATAATTTCTATATATAAATATAATTTTAAAATTTTTTGTATATATATATATAGGAAGTTGTGGCTACGTTTTATAATTTGTTCTTTTATGATTTGTTCTGTAGAAAGAGATCTAATTCTTCCAATATGTTGTTTTTTATTTATAGTTGCAAGTTACCACGACATAATAGATGGATCAGTTATTCAACATTTTGATAAAACGGGGAGAGAGACTCTCAATCACGTAAAAAATCGATAGAAAAAAGCCGGCTATCGGAGTCGAACCGATGACCATCGCATTACAAATGCGATGCTCTAACCTCTGAGCTAAGCGGGCTCACATATCACATACACATATCACATAACATAAAAATAGTATATAGAAATCAAAGAAACTACCGGATTTCATCTATTAGCCAATCTTAGCTTAGCTATTTATTTTAATTTTATAATTTTATAATACTAACTATATTTATATTTAATATGAACTAGAACCATATAGTTGTATATAGTTCATATTTTATTAACTATTATAGAACTAACTATATCTAACGATATAGATAGAATAGTTAAAATGTATAGAACTACTTCTAACTATAATGTATAACATAATGTATTTACATATATACATATAAATATAATATATGTATTTTTTTTATTTTCCAAATAATTTCTATATTAGATAGATTTTAGATATATAGTCTTATATATATATATCCTTCTATTTATTCTATATTAGATAGATTTTAGATATATAGTCTTATATATATATATCTTTTATATAAAAATATAAAAAATAAAAAAAAAATGGAATTTTACTAATTTTACTTATTTAATTTAATTAATTATAATATGATGAATATCAATTTAATCAAATTGTAAATTACAATTTGAAAAAAATCGAACTCTTTCTGAAAACTTAAAATTTTTTAAAGCAGTTCTATAAAATTATAGAAATTTAATAGTTATTAACTAGTAACTTATAATTTAATTGTTAATTATATATAGTTATAGTAAATAATAGGTGCTAAGATAAGAAAAG